TTTCTTTCATCTCTGGCGAAATACGATCAGGAGGGGCTAATTCAAACCCCTCAGGTAAAATAAGAACAGCCCCCACATTCAAAGCTCCCTTTTTACCATTAGCAAGAACTTGTTTTAGTTGCATATCATAAGGAATTCGAACAACTGCTTCAAATACAGTATCAGGAAGTACCGCTTGTGGAACCTCAATACCCACGGGCTTATTAGCTAAATGACAATTAGCGCATACAATACGACCAGTTGCTTCGCGCGGATTTTCATAACCCTGCTGTGCAAAAATGGGATATGCATTTGAAATGTATGCCCCAGTTATTATATATATCATGAGCGATACGGAAATGGAGCGAGTAATCTCTTCCTTTATCCAAGAGAGGGTCTTTCTAGTTTGCATGGTCCAGTCGTTGATCCAGAAAATTTCTACAATAAAATTAGGTAGGTCGCTAGGATAGTTCCCTATCCACGATGCTGCTAGTTACTGAAAAATTTTTACTAAAATACTAAAATATAGGAGGAATCCGAATCTCTTGGATGTATAGAAAAAATAAGTGTATAAAAAATAAAGTAAGATTTTGAATATTTTATTTTACTTATGGACAAAATAACAAAATTCTAATTGGATCGGTGGATCATTTTTCAGTCATTCATTGAATGATAAATCACTACAAGTGACGGAGATACACGATTTAAATAACGGAAGATCCAATATTTAAAAATTGTATCGAAAATTACTGGAAAGGTGGAAACAAGTCCAGATATAATTTGATCATTATGAGCAAATCCAAAATCCTTGTAGAAAGAGCTAATCATTAGTTCCCAACCGTGGGGTGAATGGAATCCTATACATAAGTCGGTTAATAAAAGAATAGAAAGGGCTTTTATCGTGTCACTTAAGTTATATATGAATTCTTGAACCCAAGAATTAAGAATAAAAAGTTCTTCATTAACTAAAAAAGAATAACCACTTAGAATAACGAAACAGATTATATTTGTCGAGAAGTGCAAAATCGTATCTATACGATCTGCGTTGTGCATCTTGATCAATTGGATCGTTTCTTTGTGAATTCCGATACGAAACTTTTGTAGATGTGTTTCGGGGTATTCCTTTATCATTTCGTCCAACAGGAAGAGTTCCTCAAATTCTATAAATTTTTCTAGAATACTCTTTTCTTGAATATCATTTAAAAAAGTTTCGGATTTACTAGTATTCCACCAATTAATAATCCAAGATCCCAGACTTTTATTAAATGAAAAAGAGACCCACCAGGGCAAAAATACTATAGACGTAAGATATAGAAGGGGAATGAATGCTTTTTTTTCCATTTTTTCGTCTGTGAATTTTTAATGAATCTGCTTCATTCGTCAACTCTATACGATCTAATATTTCTATCAAGCATAAGTTCTATTTTAATATTAGATATTAGAATTTAGAATAGAAAGCTTCGAACCCGCGAATCTATTCCCTCTTTTTTATTTGTGAGTCAGTGGTTAGTCCTTGAATTTTGTGAATTTACATACGCATAAAAAAAAAGTTCCGTTTTCTAATTTTTCCGTTTTCCGTATATAGTATATATAATATACGTCTTCTTTGGTTCATCAGTATTATGAATAAATTTAAGTTATGTTATAGAAAAAAAAAAAAAAAGAGGATTTTTTGGTTTTTTACCTCCTGCTAAGAAAAGTGCTTCGGTTTATTTCAAAATACTTCAATTGGTACACGCAAAAAATAGGCCAATTCCGCTGCTTTTTGCTCAATTTCTCGTGGAGTCAAATTCTCATCAGTACGAGTCAAAGGAATGGCCCCCTGGCCTCTGATTTCCATATAAAGGACACGCCGAGCATAAAAACCCTCTTTAACTTCTATTCTGATAGACTGAATATCTTTCATAAAGAGTCGTAGTAAGATGCGACGATTTTTTCCTGGAAATCCCCAACGAAAAATACACACTATTCCTTCTTTTCTATCGAATCGATCATAACCACTACCTACATTCCACGAAATTGTGCACCACAAATAAGAGCTAATAAACAGACCGGCGAGCCCATAGAAAGACATCACGATCCCTTGTGGAAAAAAAATGATTTGCTGAGACGGGAATAAAGATATCAAATTTCTGTCAAGATAACTGGAAATTCCAATCAATAAAAACCCCAATGAACCTAAAAAAAGTATAATGGCCCAGCAGAAATTACTTATTTTTCGAGACCCCGCTATAAGTTCTATCCATATATGTTCTGATCGCCAACTCATACTAGATCTAGTTGCATTTTATTGGAAGTGGGAGACCGGCCAAAATGAATTTTACTTTACGTTTTTTTGTTTCCGAAGGAACTTTCATCAACTTGCACTATTCTGATGTGAATCTTTCGAAGCAATTCGTTAGATCTAAAAGTAAAATAATAGGAGCCCCCTCATATGATCCCCTATCTACACATACTACACATATATAGCTACATGGGCTTTGCATTTATTTCAGGCATCCGCCCCAATCGCGACTTATTTTCAACAAATAGCTCGTTTACTCATATATCATATTTACGTTTACGCCTGCCCTTTCTTTTCTGTTTGAAAGAAGCCACAAGTTATACCATATTATACTGAATAGATATCTGTGTTATGATCCAAGTCTAAGTCTTGAAAAAAAAATAGATGAAATTTGCCCCCATCAGATCTAAAAAATCTTGTTTTTTTGAACATGAAGAGATAAAGAAGCCATTGCAATTGCCGGAAATACTAAGCCCACTAAAGGCACAAAAATAGAGGGTAAGTTGTTGAGAATTGTCATAGAATGGGCACCTCGATTTAATATTTGTACCTGTTATTTATTTATTGTTATATTAATCTTTTTACCTATTATCGCTATATTATATTGTTAGAAAGATATCTTAAATAGAAGGATCTCTTAAAATTATTAGAATTCCTATATAATTATACTAAGTATATCTAAGTGAGTATATATAAGAAAGTGCAAGGAATATAGAACTAACAAAATGGACTTATTCATTTTTCTACATGAAATACATGTATGATAATCCACTTGTTTGTTATTCTTCTATTATCTTTTTCTTGTCTTATAATTTGAATTTAATAAAGAGTTTCTTCCCCTTATAAATTATTCCAAAATTCGTTATAGTTTATAGTTATAATATAATACGAAAGGAAGAAAAGAACATGAAATTCGTTTTATTTATTATTTAATTTACTACCCTGCCCAATTGAATTTCGCGGAAAAAGAATTCGCTCTTTTATCTTGTTCATAGAGGTTTCCTAATTAGGAATCAGGGATATCGGTAAAAAAAAAAATTATCTGTATGATTCTTTCCATAATTTCCTCTTATGTCACCAAAAAAAATCCATTCTTCGGATTTTTCCTTTGATTCCGATAAATAAATACTTAATAAATACTTATTCTAAATAGTTATTCGCCAGAAAGAAATTAATTTAAGGAATTCAATTTAATTAACTATTAACTTAAGTTAAGGTTCTACTTAAGTTATGATTCAAAGGAAAGAAAGCGTGGAGCTGAAATAACTCACTCAGAACGCCCTTTAACAGATTACGTGGTACGATTGGATCGAATAAGCCCTTATGGAATAAAAATTCAGCCGCTTGTGAACCTTCAGGTACTGTCTTATTCAATGTTTGTTCAATTACTCTTTTACCTGCAAATGCAATGTAGGCGTTAGGTTCAGCAATAATGATATCCCCCAACATACCAAAACTAGCTGTCACCCCACCAGTCGTAGGAGATGTAAGGATTGATACATAAACTAACTTTTTATTCGATTGATAATCATATAAAGCGGAAGAAATTTTAGCCATTTGCATCAAGCTCAAACTTCCTTCTTGCATGCGTGCTCCTCCGGAAGCACACACTAGAATAAGAGGTAAAAATTGATTGGTAGCATACTCGATTAAACGAGTAATTTTCTCGCCTACTACCGATCCCATACTACCCCCCATAAACTGAAAATCCATAACCCCAATTGCTACGGGAATGCCGTTTAGTTGACCTATGCCGGTTTGAATGGCCTCGGTTAATCCTGTCTTTTTTTGATAAGAATCAATACGATCTTTATAAGGTTCCTCCTCTGAATGAAAGTCAATGGGATCCAGAGAGAACATCTCCTCATCCATAGGATCCCAAGTGCCTGGATCAATCGAAAGTTCAATTCTATCTGAACTACTCATTTTCAAATGATATCCACATTGTTCACAAATATTCATTTTTGATTTAAAAAATTTCTTATAATTTAATCCATAACAAATTTCACATTGAACCCACAAATGCTTGTATTTTTGAGTTACGCCGAGATCATTAGAATTTTCTCTTAGAGCGAAATCGCTGCCGTTCGTGCTAGTTCTTAGCCTGGAATTCCCGGTTTCACTACTATTTCTACTTTCACCCAAAATGTAAGTAGAAATGTAACTTTCGCTGTAATTTTCACTACCACTTAAAATAGAACTAGCAATCCCGATTTGAGAACGAAGATAACTGTCAATGCAACTATTGATGTAATTATTCCAACTATATTTATTATCATACATAGAATAATCATAGTGGGAATCGTCACTCCTAGACCCCTTATTTAAATAACTAGAATTCCAATAACTAGAAAATTCTTTTTCTAATTCACTCAAAAAAGAATGATTATTGTCAATCCCAAAAACTTGATTTTCAATATCAAAATATATGGAATAACCGTCTTTTTTATTATCCCTACCTAAAACTAAAAAAGTGTCATCCACGTTTAAATTCCGAATGTCCCTAACGCCGACTAAATGATCAACATTACTACTGTCACTATGACTCCAATTATAGGTGTTTTTTTCTGTATCATTTAGAATCGGGTCTTCACTTACACTGGTATTTTCAAGAGGACCAAGATTATCCATTGATTTACTTAGCCTACACCTGTATTCTAACTCCACATTGGATAACATCGAATGGAACCAACATTTTTTCATAGAGCTTTCTTGCCGCTATTTACATCAAAATAAA